TTTTAGTTCAAAATGATCAATATGTAGAATCTGAACAAGTGATTGCTGAGATTCGTGCCGGAACGTCTACTTTTCATTTTAAAGAGAGGGTTCGAAAACATATTTATTCTGAATCAGAGGGAGAAATGCACTGGAGTACCGATGTCTACCATGCACCTGAATATACATATAGTAATGTTCATCTATTACCAAAAACAAGTCATTTATGGATATTAGCCGGGGGTCCGTGCAGATCTAGTATAGTGTCTTTTTCGCTCCACAAGGATCAAGATCAAATGAATGCTCATTCTTTTTCTGTCGACGAAAGATATATCTCTGACCGATTAATCACTAATGATCGAGTAAGACATAAATTGTTGGATCCTTCTGGTAAAAAAGATAGGGAAATTCTTGACTATTCAAGACTTGATCGAATCATATCCAATGGGTATTGGAATTTCATATATCCTTCGATTCTCCAAGAGAATTCTGATTTCTTGGCGAAAAGGCGAAGAAATAGATTTCTCATCCCATTACAATATGATCAAGAACGAGAGAAAGAACTAATACCCTCTTTTGGTATTTCGATTGAAATACCCATAAATGGTATTTTACGTAGAAATAGTATTCTTGCTTATTTTGATGATCCACGATACAGCAGAAAGAGTTCGGGAATTACTAAATATGGGATCGTAGAGGTGGATTCAATCGTAAAAAAAGAAGATTTGATTGAGTATCGAGGAGCAAAAGAATTTAGTCCGAAATACCAAATGAAAGTGGATCGGTTTTTTTTTATTCCCGAAGAGGTGCATATCTTACCCGGATCTTCGTCCATAATGGTCCGGAACAATAGTATTATTGGAGTAGATACACAACTCGCTTTAAATACAAATACAAGAAGCCGAGTAGGTGGATTAGTCCGAGTGGAGAGAAAAAAAAAAAGTATTGAACTGAAAATATTTTCTGGAGATATTCATTTTCCCGGGGAGACAGATAAGATATCCAAACACAGCGGCATTTTGATACCACCGGGAACGGAAAAAAAAAATTCTAAGGAATCAAAAAAAAAATTGAAAAATTGGATCTATGTCCAACGGATCACACCCACCCCCCAAAAATATTTTGTTTTGGTTCGACCCGTAGTCACATATGAAATAGCTGATGGGATAAATTTAGCAAAACTTTTCCCTCAAGATCTCTTGCAGGAAAAAGATAATGTCGAACTTAAAGTTGTCAATTATATCCTTTATGGAAATGGAAAGTCAATTCGCGGAATTTATCACACAAGTATTCAATTAGTTCGGACTTGTTTAGTATTGAATTGGGACCAAGAAAAAAAAGGTTCTATAGAAGAGGTTCGTGCTTCCTTTGTTGAGGTAAGGGCAAATGATCTGATTCGCGATTTCATAAGAATTGAGTTAGTCAAGTCTACTATTTCATATGCCGGAAAAAGGTATGATACGGCGGGTTCAGGATTGATTCCCAATAATGGATTAGATCGCACCAATATCAATCCTTTTTATTCCAAAGCGAAGATTCCATTAGTTACCCAGCATCAAGGAACTATTGGTACGTTGTTGAATCGAAATAAGGAAGGCCAATCTTTGATAATTTTGTCATCATTCAATTGTTCTCGAGTTGGTCCATGTCCATTCAACAGTTCAAAATATAACAATGTGGCAAAAGAATCGAATCCCATAACTCCAATTAGGGATTTGTTGGGTCCCTTAGGTACTATTGTACCTAAAATAGTGAACTTTTATTCATCTTACCATTTAATAACTCATAATCAGATCTTGTTAAACAAATATTGGATACTTGATAATTTTAAACAGACTTTCCAAGTACTTGAAGTACTTAAATACTGTTTAATAGATGAAAATAGGGAGATTTATAATCCCGGCCCGCGCAATAACATCATTTTGAATCCATTCCATTTGAATCGGTGCTTTCTACATCACAATTATTGTGAAGAGACATCCACAATAATTAGCATTGGACAATTTATTTGTGAAAATATATGTCTAGTTAAATATGGACCACACATAAAAAAATCTGGTCAAATTTTCATTGTTCACGTTGACTCCTTAGTTATAAGATCAGCTAAGCCCTATTTGGCTACTCCAGGAGCGACTGTTCACGGACATTATGGAGAACCCCTTTCTGAAGGAGATACATTAGTTACATTTATATATGAAAAATCCCGATCTGGTGACATAACGCAAGGCCTTCCAAAAGTGGAACAAATCTTAGAAGTGCGTTCGATTGGTTCAATATCGATGAACCTTGAAAGGAGAGTTGAAGGTTGGAACGAGCGTATACCAAGAATTCTCGGAATTCCTTGGGGATTCTTAATTGGAGCTGAGCTAACCATAGCTCAAAGTCGTATCTCTTTGGTTAATAAGATCCAAAAGGTTTATCGATCCCAGGGGGTACAGATCCATAATAGACATATAGAGATTATTGTACGGCAAGTAACATCAAAAGTGTTGGTTTCAGAAGATGGAATGTCTAATGTTTTTTTGCCTGGAGAATTAATCGGATTGTTGCGGGCGGAACGAGCAGGGCGTGCTTTAGACGAAGCGATCTGTTATCGGGCAATTTTATTGGGAATAACGAGGGCATCTCTGAATACTCAAAGTTTCATATCCGAAGCAAGTTTTCAAGAAACTGCTAGAGTTTTAGCAAAAGCTGCTCTACGGGGTCGTATTGATTGGTTGAAGGGTCTGAAAGAAAATGTTGTTCTGGGAGGGATTATCCCTGTCGGTACCGGATTCAAAAAATTAGTGCACTGTTCAAGGCAAGACAAAAACATTCATTTGGAAATCAAAAAGAAAAATCTATTCGAGTTGGAAATGAGAGATATTTTGTTACACCATAGAGAATTTTTTTGTTCTTGCGCCCCAAACAATTTCCATGACACACCAGAAAAATCATTTACGCGATTTCATAATTCCTAAGGTGAGATTTCTTCTTTTTACTTTTTTTGATTTGGTAATAAAAAAAATGAAGTAAAAAAAAAAAAAAAAAAAAGAAATGAACAGTTTGGGCTGTGTATCAACGGTCAATCCCGGTAGAAGGTTCCGTAGGAACAATTATTTATTTGTTAAAAAAAAGCGTGGGAAAAATGACAAGAAGATATTGGAACATCCATTTGGAAGAGATGATGGAGGCTGGAGTTCATTTTGGTCATGGTACTAAGAAATGGAATCCTAGAATGGCCCCTTACATTTCTGCAAAGCGTAAAGGTATTCATATTACAAATCTTACTAGAACTGCTCGTTTTTTATCAGAAGCTTGTGATTTAGTTTTTGATGCAGCAAGCCGAGGAAAAAACTTTTTAATCGTTGGTACCAAAAATAAAGCAGCGGATTTAGTAGCATCAGCTGCAATAAGGGCTCGATGTCATTATGTTAATAAAAAATGGCTCGGTGGTATGTCAACGAATTGGTCCACTACGGAAACGAGACTTCATAAGTTCAGAGACTTAAGAGCAGAACAAAAGATGGGGAAACTCAACCGTCTCCCTAAAAGAGATGCAGCAATGTTGAAGAGAAAATTATCTACTTTGCAAACATATCTGGGTGGGATCAAATATATGACTGGGTTGCCCGATATTGTAATCATCGTTGATCAGCAAGAAGAATATACGGCTCTTCGAGAATGTGTCATTTTGGGAATTCCAACAATTTGTTTAATCGATACAAATTGTGACCCAGATCTCGCAGATATTTCGATTCCAGCCAACGATGACGCTATAGCTTCAATCCGATTGATTCTTAACAAATTTGTATCCGCAATTTGTGAGGGTCGTTCTAGCTATATAAGAAGTCGTTGATTATGATTATGTTATGATTAAGAATAATAAGATTAGTTAATTATTTTGATTTCTTGGATCGGTTACTATGTCTTGTCTTGAATTTTTAAAAAGAGATAAAATGGGATATTGATATTATCTTATGTGATTTCTTGGTATTCTAAATATATGATTAATGATGAAAGTAGATAAGTTGAGAAAGAGATGCTTGAATCAAAATAATTCTTTTTTTGAAGTTCGATTTCTGTCAGAGGACAATATGAATGTTATACCATGTTCCATTAAAACACTCAAAGGGTTATACGATATATCAGGTGTAGAAGTAGGCCAACATTTATATTGGCAAATAGGGGGTTTACAAATTCATGCCCAAGTACTTATCACTTCTTGGGTCGTGATTGCTATCTTATTAGGTTCAGTCATCATAGCTGTTCGGAATCCACAAACCATTCCGACCGACGGTCAGAATTTCTTCGAATATGTCCTTGAATTTATTCGAGACTTGAGCAAAACTCAGATTGGAGAAGAATATGGTCCTTGGGTTCCCTTTATTGGAACCATGTTCCTATTTATTTTTGTTTCTAATTGGTCGGGGGCCCTTTTACCTTGGAAAATCATACAGTTACCTCATGGGGAGTTGGCCGCCCCCACGAATGATATAAATACTACTGTTGCTTTAGCTTTACCCACGTCAGTGGCATATTTTTATGCGGGTCTTACCAAAAAGGGATTGGGTTATTTCGGAAAATACATTCAACCAACTCCAATACTTTTACCAATTAACATCCTAGAAGATTTCACAAAACCTTTATCTCTTAGTTTTCGACTTTTCGGGAATATATTGGCTGATGAATTAGTAGTTGTTGTTCTTGTTTCTTTAGTACCTTCAGTAGTTCCTATACCTGTCATGTTTCTTGGATTATTTACAAGCGGTATTCAAGCTCTTATTTTTGCAACTTTAGCCGCGGCTTATATAGGGGAATCCATGGAGGGTCATCATTGATTAGTTTTCGAAATAGTCTTCTTTTTTTTAAGCTTATCCCAATTGAGGCAATGCATGGTTCAGGAAAATCTATTTTGTTCTTGGTTGGGGAACATAATAGATAGAAATACATATGTATATACGACTAGAGTTGTAGGAGGAAAGATAGACGATATTACGAAATGGTGGATGGGTTAGGGGGTCACACTAGATATATGTAATGTCTATAAGTCCAGCCACAGCCCCTGTATGTATATCTTTTGAAGAATTATTCTAGAATCCGATTCAATATAAAATGCGCGCGGTTTACGTTATGTAAGAAACAAATGTATATGTGATATTAGATATATACTAGTTATATAGGGTTACCCCTATCTATATTATTTATTATTTTTATTCGAAGTTTTACTTACTTCGACTCGATATATTTTAGTGATCAAATAAGTAATAATTCATTGGTTGATTGTATCATTAACCATTTTTTTTTGGTGCGAGGAACCTATCATCATGAATCCACTGATTTCTGCCGCTTCCGTTATTGCTGCTGGATTGGCCGTGGGGCTTGCTTCTATTGGACCTGGAGTTGGTCAAGGTACTGCTGCAGGCCAAGCCGTAGAAGGTATTGCGAGACAACCAGAAGCAGAAGGAAAAATACGAGGTACTTTATTGCTTAGTCTAGCTTTTATGGAAGCTTTAACAATTTATGGACTGGTCGTGGCATTAGCGCTTTTATTTGCAAATCCTTTTGTTTAATTTCATCCTAGAATCTAGAATGAAAATGTAAAAAAGTGCGTTACGTACTTTTTTTCTTATTTTATATTAACTCGTTGCCGTTTGCTTCTGTGAATTATATCAATACTTTACTCCTACAATTATGTATTTGTTGCGACAATACCCCGGGAAGGACTGATTTGAGGATGAGGAATTAGTGGATTCGCTCGCTTTCTTCCTTCCCGTCCTTCGTTTAGTACGATGGAATTTTGACTTTTCTTTTAGGAAGTGTTTGAACAAAGGAGCTATTTTGCAATTGATACGAGACCTAGGACCTAACTTAATAAGTATCTTATCGGAAACTTCAAAAAAAAATAAGAATTTTTTTTTGAATTTGAGAATTCAATAAATAGATTTAATCTACTCCCATAAAAAAATGGGAAATTAAGAAAAAGAAATCGATCAAAAAAAGGGCGAGCCAAGTGATACAAAAAGAACTCTGTTCTTTGTTAGTCCTATCTATAAGAGGAGAGCATATGAAAAATTTAACCGATTCTTTTGTTTCCTTAGGCCACTGGCCATCCGCCGGGAGTTTCGGGTTTAATACCGATATTTTAGCAACAAATCCAATAAATCTAAGTGTAGTGCTTGGTGTATTGATTTTTTTTGGAAAGGGAGTGTGTGCGAGTTGTATATTTCAAGAATAGGTTGGATCTAACCAGCTGCATTTTATTTATTATTTATTTATGTTATTTACATTATATATATTTATTATATATATAATTATATAATAAATTTTTAAGAATATATTTTTATAGAATATATTTTTATTTTTTTTATATATTTTTTTCTATTTTATTATAGTATATATATTTCCAGGATAAATAGGAAAAACAAAGTAGGAAAAAAAAGTGCACAATCTCGACGAATTCCTTCTGAATAAATTCATAAATCATATGTAAGAACCATAGCATTTCGTTATTCATTGGTAAGTCAACTTTGATTCTCTATCAACCAATAATGTGAGACCATTAACATGGTTAAAGCTAAACTGTTTGAAGTCCGGGCACAACATGGTACTCTTTCTACCACTACGTTAGTACCGAAATGGTAAAAAAAAATAGTTGGTAATTTTTCTGATATAGAACACTCATATCGATAAAATGATTTGAACCATTTACTAGAATAAATAAAGGACACCTTGCCTTTTTTTATCCAATGCCGAATCGACGACCTATGTATAAAAAAGAGGAATTTTTGGATTTGAATAAAAAAGGGAAATAAAATGAAAATGTAAAATATATATTTTATATATAAATAGAAATTTTCAATTAAATAAAGAAACAACTTTGCTGACAATTATAGATTTTTTGTCTGGTCGGAAGAGTTCTCTTAATATTCTGGTCTTGTATCAGTTTTGATATGTTTGAATACAAACAGAAATAGAGAGGATAGGCTCATTACATTAAAAAAAAAGATATGGGAGAGAATGCCCATAAAATAAAAAATTGAGCGTGAGAGCCAAATGAATCGAAAGATTCATGTTTGGTTCGGGAAGAGATCATGGAAGTTGTGAAATTAATGGTTAATGGTAAATCTACTTTCATTAAATGATTTATTAGATAATCGAAAACAGAGGATTTTGAGTACTATTCGAAATTCGGAAGAATTACGTAGAGGAGCCATTGAGCAGCTCGAAAAAGCCCGGGCTCGTTTACGAAAAGTGGAAATGGAAGCAGATGAGTATCGAATGAATGGATACTCTGAAATAGAACGAGAAAAAGTCAATTTGATTAATGCTACTTCTTATAGTTTGGAACAATTAGAAAATTACAAAAATGAAACCCTTCATTTTGAACAACAAAGAGCGATTAATCAGGTCCGACAACAAGTTTTCCAACAAGCCTTACAGGGAGCTCTAGGAACTCTGAATAGTTGTTTGAATAGCGAGTTACATTTCCGTACCATCAGTGCTAATATTGGAATCCTCGGGGCCATGGAAGAAATAACT